AAGGTAAGCTTCATAGCTCCAACCTAACCTATACAAAGGGCAACAAAAGCCCTTTGTATAGGTTGGGTTGCTGGATATGGGATCCTCGTAGTAAGCTGGACCAACATCCAGCCGAGAGAGGGCAGCCTTTAGAAGCAAGAGGTTGGGAAACCAAGAGAACGCTTCGCGTTTTCTTATCTTCTTCCCGCCCTAGGAGTAGGAGTAGCACAAAAAGAGGGATTAGCTTTATTGATCCAATGAAAAACCACTAACACCTTCCTCGTTGGGGCTCCGCGCACTGGGAAAAGAAAGGCTCTAGCGATGGGAAACCGGCCACTAGTTACAAAGCTCCAATAAGGTATCGAGAGGGCTATCACAGTCAGGTGCGAAGCAATTACTCCCTATTTTGGTAGTACCCCTCTTCCTTCTTATGAGGTTGAGGCGAGAAATGGCTTGATGAAGCCTTCCCTTCGCCACGCACCGGCCCCATTCACTTGCAACTCGTAGAGGCTGTAAGTACACTGTGCCCCACAACTATTCATAGTAGAGTGGGGTTGAAACACGAGAGGGCCCCCCATTTTTTCAAGTAGGCTACTTTTTCCGGAACGCAGTCCGGGATAACCGTGACCGTGTATATATTTTCGAAGCTGTCATTTCGAAATGTCTGCTTCAACCGCAGTTTTACCTCCTAAAAAGCAAAATAGGCTTGACAAGTGAGGGAGCCAAAAAATCTCTTTTTTGTCCTTCGAAAAAAGAGAAGCGCTTTTGCTACTGAGTTAGCGAAGCGCTGTAGTCGCGCCAAAGCCCTATGTGCTATAATGCTGAGCCAAGGACGCTCCGCCTTATCTATAGAAGCAGTCCACTGAGTTCTGAACGAATTAGCTCCTTGGTAATGGCTCAATCTATAGATAGAAAGCCCTATGATGGGAAACTACCACGTTAGGTCTGGAGAGAGATGGGACCGGTTATAGTGGAGGGGGAGCAGATGCAAGCTTTTTATTTCATAGCCGGTCAAATGACTACAGGATCATCGGTCTACTCTACCTCAATTCACCATTTCGAACTTTATACCGAAGGTTTTTCCGTACCAGCTCCTTCTACCTATACTGCAGTTGAAGCACCTAAAGGAGAATTTGGTGTCTTTCTGGTCAGTAATGGAAGCAATCGTCCCTACCGTCGTAAAATAAGAGCACCTGGCTCTGCCCATTCACAAGGACTCGATTCTATGTCCAAACATCACATGCCAGCAGATGTGGTCACCATCATTGGTACTCAAGATATTGTGTCTGGAGAGGTGGATAGATAGGACTACTAGTTGCTCGATCAGGACCCTAGCTTTATTGCGAGCCAAAAACCTTGTTGCTTGTAAACCAGTTTCACTAGTTCTGGCTTTCAATTACGGAGCCTGTTTCCCATGAGGATGCTGGGGGTTAAATAAACTGTTTTTACTTGGTTTCTGTTTTAGTCGAAGCAGTAAATGCGCCAGCTGCAGTACTAGTCGCTTCATATCCATTTCCAGTCCATCTCGGCATGGAGAGAAGTAAAGGCCAGTGGGTTAATCCGTGGGCACTAACTATTGATCGAGCTCTTATTCGAATTGGAAGGCCTTGGGGAACAAGGAGGGGACGGATGAAATGACACCAAGGTTGGTTCTCCCTTTTTGGTATTTGGTCGTCAATGCATTCGCAATGCCGGCACAGGATCCCGGCTTTATTGGTCTTGAATAAGTCCATCCACCCTTTATCGGTGAGCGGTCGATAATACTTTCTTTGATTCATGGCTGATGGTTCCGTTTTTTCGGGCATGGTTGCTTGTTTTGCTTGTCTGACTTCTATTTTATACTTCTGACTGACTTTACAACTCTGATTAAAGTCTTTATGTTGGTGTGCTTAATGGTTTGTCTTTAAGTCTTTGATATTAGTCCTTATGGAGCGGGAGTTCTTATCACTATAATTAAAGGAAGGTTCATTAGTTCTTATTTTTTTTAATATAGCCCTACACAGGATCTACAACCCTGGTTAGTCCAAGCATAAAGGACAGCGTCACATCAAGGTTTATCGGGCAGCTTGCTTCCAGAGTTATTACACAGTATTTTTGGTCTTCTCCGGGAGCTGACCCGAGAACTCTAACTTAACCTCAGTGAGTCTTCCATTGGCTAAGAAGCTCTTTTCGGCAACTACGCCCTACCACTAGTTACTCCTATTCTTTCTCGTTGCTTTTCGATAGCGTAGTTTCGTACCCAAGGTAGTGCTAACTATCTCTCCTGCGAAAACAGGAAGAGGGTGCTGCTCCAAGAACGCCAAGCACTAATTGTGCAGGCGGTCCTCCACGGGCACCAAGGAGACTAGTCCGTCGACTCTTTTTAGTTTGAGAAGGTTTAAATAAGTGTCTGTAGACGCAAAGTAGTGTGTTTTCATGTCTGGTGTTCTTTGGCTTTGTTTAGTGGGGATCTACTCCGATGCTTACTGGAGATAGACTCCTATCCTAAGTAGATTGCTTTTATTTGCTGTCTTTGCATGTATCCACTAGTAGTCTTCAATGCTTATGTATAATATATTCTAAGTACTTGTTCGTAAGTGCTTCAAATTCATGTGAAAGTTGAAAGAAGGTGTAAGTTAAGTGTACTGGAGATGTGCTTATTAAGCCTCCAAGGCTCTGAAGCTTCCTTCTTCCTTGAGTCTTCCTCTTCCTTATAATTTCAAATAAAAGAGGAGCCCTGGGAGGCCGTTGATTCAAGCAAGAAAAGAAAGCCTGAACGCCCTTCCTTCTGCTTCTTAGCGCGTAGTGGGAAGAGGCTACTATTGTTGTTTTCAACAACGACTTACTTGTTGAACTTGATCAAATAATCATCTCATAATCATCAATAGTTTAGGGATTGTATAACTAGTGATTCACTGAACAGGTTTAGTGCCCCGGCACGAGACCAGAAATCGGTCGACTCATCCCTTTCTATAGGTATTAGTGCGCCTTCCATTCCTTCTAGAGGTGCTCTATTCAGTAAGCCGAGTTGTTTTCGTATTGCCAGTGAATGCGGTTGCCGGTGGCTTCCCGTTGGCCTATTCTTCTTTTTCTTCTTTGCTTGATTGAAATTCCTCCCCTTTGTGCGGCACGAGTTTTCTCCCCGGCCTGTCTTTGCGCCTTGAGATTGAGAATTACAAACTCCTGCATTGAAGTAAGGACTCATTTTCAGCTATTGTTGTTCCTTGAGTCAGTGAAGTTGCTGGCCCCTTGTGTTGGTATAGTTTTTGTTGTTATTCGTCTTTTAAGTCTTTTTTCTCTTTCTTTCGGTTGTAGCGAGTGTAGAAGCATTTGCCGTAGCGGCTAAGACGCATTTACTTCTTGCTTGAGTTCTTGTCGTATAGCGTGGGTACGCTGTTTCCGGTCTAGCACTAGCACCATAGCCCGAGCCTTTAGTAAGCGGCAATTCCCCTTAGTTCTTGTATTGTGTAACCCGAAGCTAGTAATGACTTTTTCTTTCGTCTTCCATACTGTAAGAGTAGGACTTCCTTTCCTATTGGTTGTGGTGGTTCATTCGTTAATCCATTACAATCCTCATTTGTCCGCCGCTAGTTCACCGGGAGCTAGCTAGGTCCCCTTAACTAATAAGAATCTGTGGACAATATAATAGAGTGGGCAAGCAAAGAAAAATTGGAATCATTGCCCGAAAGCAAGGGAATCAACGAAGGATCGTAGAATATCCACTTTTTCCCCACGGGGGAGCGGTTCTTTGAGTTTTTGTATGCAAACTCAGCTTGTGGTAGGACCGTGTCACAAAGTCTTGGATGTTCACCACCTACTAAGCTTCTCAAAAGGTTTCCAAGTGAACGTACTGTTCCTCGCTTTGGAGAATCTTTAATAAAGCAATACTGATCCCAGAAAGACAGAAAGCTCCTTCACCATAGACATCTTTCTCTTTGATTTCGCCACCGAGGATGCTATCTCGCGATCTGCACATCGAATAGTATTCTGTCATAAGAAAGGCTCTTGCTGGTCAAGGACTTCACTCTGGTATAAATCCTTTATACTAAAGCTTTTGCACAAAGATTTTATCTAAGTGCTCGAGTTACGGTTGTTGACTCGGAATTTGAAGTATACGAAGCATTCCTGTGACCTGGCCGCTTTCTTTCTCAATACCAGGAAGCATCCAACATCACAGGCATACAGAAGGTTCAACCATTGACGGAAGGAAGATTCAACTAGCGTTGAATCTTCCCCTCGCTATTTGTTTCAAGCACTTCTTATAGCGAACTAGGCAAGGAAGATATCGAGCAGGCTACTAAATCGACTCTTTTTCGGAACTGGCTTTTACACTTCTTTGATTCTTGCTCATTAAATCAATATACTTTGACTTTTTTCTCACCTTCGATTCCACTAAGACAGACCCTACGTATGGGTCTTCACCCCAAAGTGTTCCCGGAATGCCTCAAGGAAGTCCTTACAAGAAAGGATCACAAGAGAAGGTCCAAGAAGGAAGGAGCGCCTGAAAGACCTTGCCCTAACTAATGGAGCTGGGGAAGATCTGTGAGGGGATTCCGTCGTCAACAAGACAGTTTGCTTGCTTGAAATAGATAAAATCGTTGATAAATGAAATTCTTAGCTTAGGGGTCCTGGGTGGAAGATTTTTGTGGGGTCGAATCCCATAGTCCCTTATGATGTATGCCTCTTCACGGAATGGGAGGTGTGACCTTTCAGGGTAAATCACTTCTTCTTTATAGCTAAGACAAGAGCTTCACTCCACTAAAAGCTATCATAGGCTACACTTGTCATTGAAAAACCTCAGGGCAGGTGGAGGAAGATCAATCCTACGAACCTCTGCCTTTTCGAGTAAGTTCTTCCTCGACTTCTGAGAATGGTTTCGCTCCTTTACTGCTTTCTGAATATCAAGATTCGTCCACTACTAGAGAAAGAGCCCCTTTCTTATTATACTATTCTAGTGGCGGCATTTCTCTGAGTAGGAGAACATTCTTCCCTAAAAAGCTCACTTTGAAAGGAAAGAAAAAAAAGAGAACATAAAAAGGATAGGCTAACTATCCATCTGACTACGGTTCCCCCGCTCTAGGCTAGGCTGATACAGCTCTAGTTTCTTATTATGACTCTTCCCCCTTTGGAATCACTCCCATAGATAGAGGAAACCCTCGGGCGATCCAATCAAAGAAGACAATCCCCACCACTTCAGGAAGGGAAGGTTCGATCAAAGGGTTCATCAGTGGATGATGAAGAAAGTACTGAACGGGGCATGGTAGGCTTCCATCGATGGCGTATAGAATAACATAGAGTAGAGTGAAAGGTTCCACCCCGAAAAACCAGGGAAGGACAGTTTTCACATGCCACAGTTAGGACTTGCAAGTACGAGACTGACTCTTCACTTTCTCAAAATTGACTAAGTAAGTAAAGTGAAGTACCGGCTTGGGTGACCGAAAACTTGAAGCGGGCGAGCTTACTAAGTGTTGGCCCTCTCCTTCTCGTGCAGGCAGGGGTTCGCTTTAACACTATACAAAGACCACTACGAACGAAGGACCAAGGAGGATGAAGGAGATGTGAGCTCGGTTTGGAAGAATGTAATCCCCGGGGTATTCTTTCGATGAGTAGGTCTTTATAAACTCATTTTTGAGTGAGACCGGTTAATGGGGAGAGAGACTATGGGATGTGTATTTTTGTCCCTATGGATTGTGGATTAAGCCATCACTTCGTGGAGCACAAACAAGATTTCTAATAGTTGCAAATAGATGAATTCAAGGGCGACGAGACCAAGGAGCGGCTTCAAAGCCCGATGCAATTCAAATTCTTAGTCATTCGCTCCCAAAATAGGGAACTTCCCCTTTTATCCTTAAGCACTATAGTAAACTCTCTTCAAGCAAGAAAAGGGATGAAAGCAAGGAAGCAAGAAAGGCAAGTTAAAGACTTGGGGACTTTACTACGCTTGGACTCTTCTTGTCTTGTTTACTAGCCTCGTAAATCTCCAATATCTGCCCAGTTCGGGAAGCGGTAAGTTTTTGCTCTTGTCTGATGAATGACAAGCGCTAGTTGGTCGTTAGAAAGTTCCTCTAATAGGACGAGGGAGTGCAAGACTTCCTCTCCTCTCAGTCCACTAGCAATACACCAGTACAGTAAGTCAGTACAGCACTAGCACAGATGCTTTTCATAGCCCTAGTCAACGAGCTAGGTAATGCTAATGAAAAAGCAATAGCTTCCTTCCGGAGTATGCAATCCCGGCAAGGCAAACACGAAAGCATATATAAAGGACCGTTTGTCAACTACTCCTCCCAGCTTTTGGCCTTGAGTAGTTGTTCTCCTAAGTTAGTTGTCCTAACCTGACCGAATCCTTCAGAAGAACAGTAAGATGGTACAGGAGAACCGAATCTATACGGCTACGGATAGCTTTCGTTCAGTGTTTAATTTGAATGAGATAGATTGTTTCATATTCAAACTAGTCATTGAAGTTACACAAACTCGGAACCAGAAAAGGAGAGACTTTGAATCTTAAAAAAAAGTCAAAGTATTCTATCCTATCAAAGTTATTATGTTAAATTAATTTTGTCTCGTACAATAAATGAATTCTCTTTGTGTATGGGTTCCCGGTAAATAGTGGGTACTCTATTCTAAACCACGGATCGGGAGCAATCGAAAAAGCCAGACCCAGTACGGTATCGGTATCTCTTGGAATCCCAAATATGATGCTACCAATAATTGTAGCAATCCACATATGTCTCTCTCCCATCAATCAATATTGGTTGAGGTAATGGAAATTCCCCTATTTGTTTGATGAGAAATGCGAAACGAAATTTAAAATAATAAAATAAGGGGATGGGAATGAAATTAGGCTATTTGTACCCCTTTTTTCCAATTCCGAGATGAATTAATGTATTTTTTATTGGATTTGATTCCGTCGGGACTGACGGGGCTCGAACCCGCAGCTTCCGCCTTGACAGGGCGGTGCTCTGACCGATTGAACTACAATCCCAGGAAAATTAGGTGTACAGCCTACCATTTTTTTTTCATTGGATTTCATTCGAACCATTTAGTTTCGCCGTCTTGTAACAGAGACACGAATGATATACTATAATTATTAGTGTTACTAATTATTTATTTATGCTGTGCAACTCATAGTGGGCTAATTCATGAATTGAATCAAATGGGCCCAACACACTAAGCGGTAGAGTCACGCTCTTTACTTTAAACGCCAGGCTAAAGTCATCGATTCCAATCCGATAAAGGGCCTTTTGATTTTCCACAAAAGTCCTTGTCTTAGTCTTCATTTTTCATCGGAGGATATAGATATGAAAAAAAAAGGTAACCGCCTGGTCCCAGATAAACACTAACCTGGCGAGTTGTTTCTTTATTGTTAGTTTTGTTGTGGAATGTTCATTATGATGAGTTGTAGTCGATTAGGAGAACAGCTATGTCACTACAGGGTATACTCTTTCTCATGTTTCATTATTCCTATTTTGTGTCCTGGGGCATAGATATTATAGATATCCCATTATGAATCGCCAAAGTCTTCCTATTTCTCCAGTGTTCCAATCAGATCCGAAAAATGAGAAATCAATCATAAGTCAGTGGACCCGAATGGAATCATGACTATATAAGCTATTCTGATATGTTGATTCAATATAGATGAAATCGTGAAAACCGACCTTTGGACTACACAAGAATTCGTCGTCCGATTCAATCTTCTTGCTCCTGGATGCTCCATAGGAATCCATCGCTCTTACTTTCCTCCACCGAGAAAGGTTCATTCCGAGTCACAAGAGCAATCTCTCTTTTTTTTTTAATTCATTTTTCTTTTCGTTATGGTAATGCAATGCAAGAGGTCGGAAATCCGGTTCTTTCTGATGATGAAAAGAGCCTTTTTTATGTGATGTGAAATAAATTGTTGAAAACCCATTAAAGGTCGGTAATGTTAGAAGACGACTGTCGGTATCTGATGGTCGCATGCCCACGGTCGGTATATCTTTGAAAGCTCAGACAGAGAGAATAAATGGACTCCTCGAGGGCTACTTAAGGCACTTTGGTGCAAACCAGAAGGACTAGAGCTCTTGGATGTTGCTCAGTGCTGCTATAACTTAACAACGAAAAAGCCCTGCGTCGAACTTCAGCCCCTTCGACTTGGCTACGGGGCAACAGCCTCTGACGCCCCACACCATTGCGACAGGAGGGGGCTATCCCATACAGCCACTGCACGAGTGGAATACTACAACATCAAGTAGAAGGGCCAACCTGGGAGCGAGGCAAGCTGGGAACGGGCTGAAACGTACGATTCGAAGACCAAGTCAGAGACTACTGGGCGTCTCGCAGAGCGACTCTCAACGAGGACGTTGAGACTTTTCGAAATAAAATGTGTTTTTTTTTGGCAACATCCGCCTTGACTAAAGATCAAGGAATACACTTGTACGAAAGGTTTAAAAAAAAAAAGTTTGACTATGATTAGATCCTTAGCGCAAGCGCTAAGTAAGCAAGCTACCTTATGGTTTGTTTAAAAAAAAACCGAGGAAAATAACGTCAAGTAGAAAGGAACAAGGTCTTACGGCACGATCACTATATCTTTTCTTTTTCTTTATCTCTCCTCTATGGAAAGAGGGGATGATACGTGGCCTGGTATACCAGATCGTTTGGTCAACGAGACGTACGTAAGTCGATATAGCTCCATGTATATGTTCTTTCTTTGTAGCTGGAACCCATCAAAAAAATGAAATAATGGTGAGCCTAGGGCGAGAACATGGCTCAAGAGTTTCTATACAAAGCCCTTCTCTTCTTCGCTCAAAGAGGCAATGCACCTGGTACTTGATTCATAAAGAATGAATCTTTTGGTTCGAAGTGTTACGGACTTTATAAAAAAAGGAAATTCCACGCTCCGCGTGTCACGAGATATGGGGCGCTTTAATCGAAGCGAAGGGTCATACCTCTCGGCCCTATTAGGGCAAGGCCAATGCACCAGCCAGACGGTGTGGTGGCGAACACGCTGTGCTGTAAACTGTTCACCTTGTAAACGTAGGAGATATATAAAGTGTGCCGCGCATGATTCATAAGATTCTATAGTAGCCCCAGTATATTATTTTCTTTCACTTATTTATTTCACTTAGCCAGCCTCTCCCATGACTCTTCGGACCAACCAACCCGGATCTACCCTCGCTAGTCTCTCTGCATTTTGGGAGCAGAGCATGCAAAATCGAGCAATGGATCTTAGAAGAATTCAGCTTTGAAGGCACGACTCTTTCTATTTTTGCGCTGGCATTTGAGTTGTCTCCCCTCCTCTTTCAATCGACACACTCGACGCCGATAGCTCCGGTGGCCCGGGCTTCTGCCTCTATCAGGCGGTGGCAGCCCCCACCTCCACAGCCACAGCATGGAGGAGCAGCTCCAACATTCGCACTACAACCAATCAAAATTTTCTCGGGTCTCTATAAAACAGAATGAAAAGCCCGGGTGGAAGCACAAAAAAAGGAGAGAGGAAAAGTCGAAAGGGGGGAAGAAGTCTAGTGCTAGTTATTAATGAAACTTCTTTATCTAACTTTCATTTTTGAGTGCTTTCTTTGTTGGATTGAAATCGACGAAGTGCCTTGAGAGATTTTATAAAGAATTGGATAAAAACTGGAAAACAGAATCGAAATAAAGACGCATACGCGGGAAGGGGCCCACTACTTCTTCATTCAGGAGGGGGAGACTAGCCTCATTACTTCCCACTGGGCGAGAGGTGCACCTAACCCACCTACCCACTCATCAATCACGGTGTTCAGCTGACTTGCACTGATAGACCCCTATCGTATTGGAATTAGACGCCCATCTTTTTACTGTTGTCAACTAATCTATAACATGTTCGATTCTATTCTATGTTAGAACATTTCTGTGAAAGCTATTCTGATCTAAGTGGTCCTATTCTATGTCCCGTGCTAGGAAGCATTACTCCTCTTTTCATTCCGAATTCAAGAATACGACCGATACGATTGATTGGTCTGTGCGCCTCTCTTATTACTTTTTTGTATCCCCCTGTTCCTTGGATACAATTCGATCCTTCTACGGCCAAATCTCAATTTGTGGAAAGCCTTCGATGGCTTCCTTATGAAAACATAAATTTGGATTTGGGTATAGATGGCATCTCTTTATTCTTCGTGATATTGACCACATTTCTGATCCCTATTTGCATTTTAGTGGGTTGGTCTGGTATGAGAAGTTATGGGAAAGAGTATATTACAGCATCTCTAATTCGTGAATTTCTAATGATCGCCGTGTTCCGCATGCTGGATCCTCTACTATTCTATGTTCTTCCCGAAAGCGTGCCAATCCCTATGTTGTGCGGAGCTGAGCATCTTCTATTCGCTGGGATAAAGCTTTTCCTCTGCAGGGGCCTTGTGCAGTAAACCCCCTAAGGGCGGTCGTCCGTCATCGTAAAGTAGTCCCCGCGAAGCTTTCGGGAAGAGGGGTAGTCTTGTGTGTAAGCATAGCATTTCTGGGCGAACCCACCCAACCCAACGTTGAAGAACCGAACCTGACAGACACATCTTTTTCCTTTTTGGAGGGTACTCCGAGTAGTGGGTACCTCGTAGGACCTCGACCCGCCTACTCGGATCTTGTATGGATATGCAGGAAGGGGTGCTCCTAGGTGTGTATAGGGGTTGTGTTTGTTCCCGAGAATGGATTCCTCGTCAAGTCAGTTTGGGGGTGTTGACACACTTGCGCGAATTCGGGTAACGGCTACAAGGGAGAAATCAAAAGGAAACTGTACCCGACCAGGGATGGACGTAAACTCGTAAGCTACCGAGGGTAGGGATAATCGTCCAGGTCTTATTGTGAAACAAAGAAACCGCCACGACACAGCAGGCGGGTTGGTTCCTCTGTCGTCGCCGGTAAGCTCTTGGCCAGGAGACTATAGGAGTTGTTGCTAAAACAAAGGGGAGGGGAGGATCGACCCGTTCAGTAGAATTCCGAATAAAGGCTGTTGGCAGCAGGTGGAGACATTTCTTTGGTCCCCTCAAAAGGAAATGCGGGCAGGGTAGAGCTCGGCAGAAGGTTCGCAAATAGGGTAGGGTCTTCTTCTTGAGATTCAGATAAGAAAAGAGTTCGAAACCTTGTTGCATGCACCTCCGTACAAGTGCTGCGTACAAGTTTAGCCCAGGATAATTGGGAAAGATCAAACCAATTTGAACCGCTCACATCACAGTAGGAGTAGCGTAAAGGCCGTAAGTCGGGAGGGCGGCCATAACATAAGGCTATTACTTTCACATCTCTCTCTATAGATATCTATAGAGAGATAGAGAGAGATCCGCTGCATGAACAACCCGACTGTGCGTTACATGTGCTCTACAGGCCGCACTCCATCCTCTTCCCAACGAGCCAATTTATCCTTTGATTTGGAAGACGGGCGTTGCCTTCGGTTCGAAAGAAAGGCATGGGTTTCAGTATGTCTCCAGATGAGGCCCCCACTCGTCCGGCTAGCTAGTAAGCGGTTCTTTCCTGCGAGAAGCAGGCCGGGCCCTACCCTACGGTCGGGCATCTCCCACAACGCAAGCTGCATTCTTCGTCACCACCCAAGAAGCAAAAGATTCGAGAGTCCAGGATTCAAATACATGCATGGGTAGTTGTCTAATGAGTTGGGCCGACGACGGAAGCTCGGGACGGAGCCGTATGACGCGGAAGTCTCACGTACGGTTCCCTGAGAAGGGAGTGGCTACCTACTGGAGCTTCGACCAACTACCCCCGGTCAATTCCGCTTTGGGGCCACCCCTTACTCTACCATTATTATAGGGGTATGGGGTTCGAGACAAAGAAAGATCAAGGCAGCATATCAGTTTTTCCTTTATACTTTACTTGGGTCTGTTTTTATGCTATTAGCTATTCTGTTGATTCTTCTCCAAACAGGAACCACCGATTTCAAAATCTCATTAACCACAGAATTTAGTGAGCGGCGCCAAATCTTTCTATGGATTGCTTCTTTCGCCTCTTTCGCCGTCAAAGTGCCTATGGTACCAGTTCATATTTGGTTACCCGAAGCTCATGTAGAGGCACCTACGGCAGGATCCGTCATCTTGGCAGGAATTCCTTTAAAATTGGGAACCTACGGGTTTTTAAGATTTTCAATACCCATGTTTCCCGAAGCTACACTTTGTTCCACTCCTTTCATTTATACTCCAAGCGCGATTGCTATAATATATACGTCCTTGACCACTTCAAGACAGATCGATCTTAAGAAGATCATTGCTTACTCCTCCGTAGCCCATATGAATCTGGTGACTATTGGTATGTTTAGTCGGGCGGCGGCCGTTAGGTCACCTATTTTGAGTTATGGACACACAAGGCCAAAACATGTGTGCCGGGCGTGCGACCCATCAACCTACTAGCAATGGGGGAGAAAACATAGCATGTCGCAACAAAAGCTTGATTCGAGGCGTCAGCAAAACACTGCCGTCTATGCCAAAAACAAAAGCCCCTTAGCGCCCCGGGACGGGAGGGGGGGACGGCCCTACGCGCAGGCAACAGCAGCACGGCTCTACGAAGTCAGAATCGAATCTTTCTGTTGGCTTTCCCAATTCATTCGTGAATAAGAATTCAAGGGCGTTACTAGTTGCGAGCGCTTCTAGCAGCTTCGCTTGCTTCCTTCAACTGTTGGCGTGGCGGAAATGAACGAAAAGCGATATGAACGTGCTATTTTCAAATCGATTGATAGATAGCCTGATCTCTTCTGATAGATCGAAAGAGTCGGAATGGCTAGAGAGGGAATCTCTCAAGTTTTTTCGGGAAATCCCCTCTTTCTATCTATTGATGAGACAACTATCTATTCTTGATTCATCAGAAAGAAATCGATATGTATCTGATGGAGTCTACATCGTACGTAGAGCGCCCAAGCGCTTTGTTGGCCAGTTCTCTTATCCATCGGTCAAACTGGGCTCATCATCTCATGGGGGAAAAGCCAAAATGTAGTTGTATTGTTGTTGTTGGCCGCCTCGACGCATTCCCTTCCCCCCCCGCATCGTCCCACACAGAAAGAAAGAGCGCAGAGCCCCGGCCCGACCTCTAAGTCCGCTAACGTAAAGCGAGGAGTTGAGCCTGAACTGGCGAACCGAAGTCACTTTCGGAACCATACTTCCTACAGCTAACACGTGTCCAGTCCAGCGGGAACGCGCAGCGCAAACGACCGTGAGCAGCTATACCGAATCCCCCGCTGGCCATCGGGGACCGAGTGGGAAGGCCATGATCTGCAGGGGAACGGATCACTCATTCTTCCATTGGGGACAGGTGCACGAACGACAACTCCAAACGTCACACATCCACCGCCTAACTACCGTTTAGGTGGCACCAGCGATATCCAGCGTTGGTAAGGAACTTCGTGTCGCGGCTGCTCCACTCCGCGCTGCGGTCTCATGAACTGAACTTCGTTGCCTTCCCGCGCGCGAAGCGAATGGGCGCTGTGCTGTGGGTCAGTTTCGGGGCGAGGGGGCGAATAGAGACCAGAAGAATGATTCATTTGGATCGACGAGCTTTTTCAGCCCCAAAACTGACGAATCAATGGAATGTCTGTTTATCCATGAACATTTATTCTATCTGTATATCTAGGGGATCTCTCTATACAAAAAAAAAAATGTTTTATGGCATGAGATGATCACCTAGTCCTAGGCGCAAATCAGCTGCGCTCAATATGCGGGTTGGATCAGATCTTTTGCTTTGACACGGAAGCTTTTGGACCTAGCGAAAAGGACTTGTTGCCTTCGGGCAAGCAAGCGCGAGAGAAGCAAGCAAAGTTGTTGAAGCTTTGCCAGAAGGAAGACGAGGAAGCGGAGCTGTCTACCAAGCGGTAGCTTCCGGGACGAAGCCCAGCCTAAAAGATCTACTTAGCGCTGGAGGCTAAGCATTCTGAGCTGGAAGGAAGGAGGCAAGCAAATGACGGGAGGCATTACGGGCCGACTACTCTAGGCTACTTCTAGCTTCTATAGTGGGCCTTCCACTTTCACTTTGGTGTAGTTGTTGTTTGTATTGGTACTGAATGAACATATCAAACAAAGGCGAGCCCTTATCAGGCCTGGGAAAAGCAGCGAACTCTAGAAGCTAGGGCCTTGTTCACCTTTGTACACGAACACTATTCCGTTCTCAGCGGAAACCGGCCTTAGAGATTGAACGTCGACAACTCTTATTGCCGTTCAATCGTTGACAGCGCTGAACACTATAGCTTGTAGTGAGCAGCCCCCAACTGAAACCAACCGAAAGCAGCCTTTGGTACTTAAGGTTGTAGTTAAGGTTTTGAACCCTTCTATGATAGAAAGCCGTTTGTTTGTTGCCAAAGCCTTCGCCTTTCTTTTGAATCAAAGTCGGTCGGGGAAGCTACCGCTTCGTAGACGAGTCGCTTCTCCCCTTCTCTACTATCTCTGGCCTGTCGGAGAAAGCTCGAAGAGCTTCCCTTCATTCGCTTCGCGGGAGCCGCACAGCACATAGCTGGAAGTCAGAGGGCCCATACTACCTGCCTAACCCTCGCTCCGAGGGACCGTAGATCGGAAAGCGCCAACTAAACCACCCCATTCATCCAAAAGAGAAGGGAAGGGGCCTATGTCTTTGCATGACCCCTGCGGATTTGACCCTATCTACACCCGGAGCCAATCCCCTATCGGTCCAGCCACCACGCCGCAGAACGGGAGCTCGTGTGAAACCTTTTCATTTCTGGCATAAGAGCGGTTTAACAAAATATTACGGTCGCGTAACAAACAGTTGGGCCGGAGGTGGGGTAAACTTGGCCAAATATGACACCTGAAGGGCCCGGCCCGCACAATCCTATCCGAGTCCGAGTCTACCCCTTGCATTTCGGACAGCCGTCCGTAGCATCATAAGTCATAAGGAGGACCTCCCTTTCTTTCGAGGTCAAAAAAAATAGTACGGTACGTAGGACGTTGGTCTTTCTCAACGTGGTGTATAGCACGAAAAACTTTTCTATACAAGATAGAGCCGTTCACATGAAAGAAGAGAACCCAGGATTGATTCTCTTCTTTCTCTTTCTCGAGGGGGAACATTCGGGCGCATTTATCAAAATCCTCTACTGCATCCAGGATCACAAGTGGAACGCTAAGCAGGGGTGGGAAGGCAGCGAGCTCCGCAACAAAAGCGAAGAAGAGAGCCCTTACTCACCTCTCTCTAGAAAGCCCTATTAGTCAAGCTTGAAAGCCGTTGCGCGCTACTAGCGCGCATCCTTCAGCTGGCTTCAAAGTGCTAGTTGTTTGTAGCGCGCTAGCGCCTCTAACGAGTCATACTCTTCTGTGGAGTCGCACTCCACGAGCCTTGTCTTCTCTCCAACGGCTAGCTTCCCTTTCTTGTTCCGGTCCGACGACGAGGACGCTGCCCCGCCCTTCTCCTGCCGTGGAAAGACTTCAGCCTGTGGTGGGGTCCAACAAGCTCTTGCAGCAGAGGGGGCCCACAAGCCCCCGGCCCGCCCCTTCTTCAGTAAAGCCGACCTTTTTCGCCAGTGCTGACGCAGTGCGCACAAAGTCAAATCCCAGTGGGGGCCGGTACCTCTCTTTTACGGCCTCAACTCCTATTTTTCAGCCGTGGGGAACTACTGCTCGGTCAGGGGGAGGGGGAAAGGCTTGGGCCTACCTATCCCGATAGGACCTCAACAAGGAATGGGAGCTGTTGAGAGGTTCCATATTGCCGAGCCGGGGCAGCACTTCTGTACGTGATCGTAGTATGTCACGTCGTCTCGTCCCCGCTGCATGGAAGAGTACCTATGCACGTTGTTCCGGTTCACGGAGTTGTAGGATAGACTTGGGTTGGGGTCTACGATGTGATACTCAAGTATGACCGGGGAGATAGATGCTTACTATGGGTAGAAAGCAGGAACCATTATGTAAAAACTTTCGGGGGGTTACAGATCTCTTATACTACCATCGATAGACAGAGCGGAACGACCAGAAAAAGAAGTTAAGTTAGAAAGCCGTATGATAGGTGGTAACTATCTTGTATGGTTCGGGGGTAATCGGCGTACTCCGATCAGTGGGGAAATCTTTGGCTCTATCGAACATACAGGGAATTGGAGGTAGCATTCTACCGATGTTAAGTCATGGACTGGTTTCTTCAGCCCTTTTTCTATGTGTTGGTGTTCTATATGACCGACATAAGACTCGACTTGTTAGATATTACGGAGGTTCAGTAAGCACCATGCCGAATCTCCCTACCATTTCCTTCTCTTCCACTTTGGCCAATATGAGTTCACCTGGTACTAGCAGCTTTATCGGGGAATTCCCCATTTTAGTAGGAGCTTTCCAAAGAAATAGCTTAGTAGCCACATTAGCAGCGCTTGGGATGATTTTAGGCGCGGCGTATTCCCTTTGGCTATACAATCGTGTGGTTTCTGGAAATTTAAAACCCGATTTCCTCCATAAATTCTCCGATCCAAATGGCAGAGAAGTTTCCATATTTATACCTTTTCTTGTTGGAGGGGCGACCGTCTGAACTACCAAAGAAAAAAGGATAAAGCAATGTGATCATTACATTGTAGGTGCTCGCGATGGGACGTATGCGACTTCCCGTTCTTGCTTTGGGTGGCATAGCCCGTTGCAGAAGTCCCCCTCTTTTAAACATCCATTTTTTTCTTTAGGGAGCTTGACTTTACTAATAAAATAAGGCTCGCGCAGGGACCGTTTTTTGGCTGAGCCATATCTTGCTGGGTGGGACCGAGAGAAAAAAAGGACGGGGGCAACCATGCATGGTCCTTCTCGACCCTGTCTCCGAGGGACAGTTCAGCGAACGACTCATGAATGCTGCCGGGTTGGACGAGCCAATAACTCGAACGCGTTCGTTCTGTTTTTTGAGCAAGAATCATAGCGTTACCTTACCTTCACCATGATACGGACTCCAAGTTCTTCTGGCAGAGCACGAGGAGATTTATCATCAATATGATGATGGGAATGGAAACCAGAAGCACGACCGGGGTCTTCGTGGTCCAAGATAATCAAACCATCAGTAACAGTCACGTAAGCATGAGACTTTTTGGTAGTACCGGTGAACCAGATGGCCGCGGCGATGGAATCTGGGACGGAGGACTCGTAGTATCTCTCTAGATCTGGCAAAAGCGAAAGACCCCCTAACGTAATTCGAATGGGGACTGACCGCGGAGCCCACTCTGGCCGCGCTGGGCGGGCCCCTGTGGTTGCGAGTTGGAGCTGCCATAGCTTATGTCGATAGCAATGGGAGTGAGCCCCAGCAGAGAAAACAGTAAAGATAACGAGCGCTCCGCCCGCTTGGGGGGCGGAAGGAGCAGCGGGCAAGTGCTTGGTAGGCCAACAGCCCAGTGAACCGGGCGGGGCACTCGACGAAAGTGGGGGCACGCTGAGCAAGTACGGCCCCGCTCCGCTTTATTAAAAGCGAGGACCACTACGGGAGTCAAACCAAGGACCTATGGAAGTCGGGCCCCCGCGGTCAATATTGGATCAAACAATAGGGGGCCGTAGCACTGACCTCTTTTTTTATTGATTCAATACAATAGGGGGAAAAGATCGTACAGTTTCCTATCGAAACAACAGAAACTCTCAACAGATCCTACGCGCGCTGGGCATACCTCTTCCATGCGTCTTTCTTGTGGCGGGAACAGAACAACAGGGAAAGACCCGTCCGACCAGCCCAGGGTTCGAGGGCGAGCTTTATTGTTGAGAGAATGGGGAGTGAATCGAAAGGCTTCCGTTTTCGTTCTTGGTTTGGGGGCTTTCGGGCTCTCTCGATCAACTTCGTAGTTGGGAAGGGGGAAGGAGTCTCAATCAATGGACATTAATGAACCATCATTGATGGACGTTGCACATGACACGATCAATTCGACTCAAGGTCTGGCGCTAATGGAAGTTGCTGACTCTCCTAGTAGCGAAGGAAAAGGGAATGGCCTGAATTCAGACCAGACCATACTCTTCTTTGTTTGAGCTGCTCCCACGCGGGGAGACCAGAAGATCTCAGTTGTCCTGAACTGGACAAATACGTAGAGATCTTCGTGGGACCGGGGAGGGAGTCTCAATCGATCTTTTCTAGGATTCCTTATGATGCCACGCACGGAGATCTTTCCATTGATAAAGTGGAGGGGGAGCTCCCCCCTTGAATAAACTCAACAAGGTTAGGTTATTACCTGCCTCTACGGAAGAGGTGTACTTTGTAGCTGGGAGGTCAACTCGATCGGAACCCGGAGCGAGTTGAACGAAAGCCCTACCCCAAGCTAGAACTACTCGCGCTTCAAAAGGCAACGATTCTAAGGGCGCTACTGAAAGCCTTTTTTTAGGTCGTGTGGAGGTGTAAGTCTCGAAAGCCTTTGCAACTTCGGTAGGGCCAGACAGCTTTGTTTGCCCCAGCTTGGCGAATCGCATCCCCGCGCAACGACATTGTGAGCCCCTTACCGTTCTCGCTCAGTGTTTGCAACGGCTGGGAGGGCAGTCGTAGAAGCGAAGCCTATCGCCACGCCGACCATCAATACGAGATTGGGCCTCTTCTCAAAGAGAAGATGGAATGGCCCAGCCCACCCAAGAGCGCTTATGTCATATGGGAACTCATGGCTGGAAACAATCCTTATGGTTTTGATATCCGGTAGGAATAATAAGAATAAAAGTCCAGGTTGGTTGGTGAGCCTAGTGATAGGAGACTATCTAGCTTGGTTCGGAGAGCACTTGTTGGGTTAAAGATTTTTTTGTTGCTAAATGTGACGGCCTAAATGCTGAACTATTGACCCTACTTGTTTGGATGGGTGTTCACCCCAAAGTGTTCCCGGACTGCATGCATACATCCGTAAGTAACTTAGTGCAACATGGCAAATTTCATTGAGAAGAATCAGCAAAGAAAAGAAAAAAAGAAGACATCTCATTGTTTTGAGGAAAGATGGGTTTTTTCTAGAGAGATTCGCGAGTTCTTTTCAATTGTGAGATTCCACTTTTCTTTATAGAGAATATGCCGAAACATCTTTTATTAGTAATGGAACTCCCATTTATACTATAGCTGACTCCTCCTCTTCTCCCATTATATTTCCTATAGGAATGGCCTTTAGCTTAGAAGGAGAAGGTATCCGCTTTCTCGTCTACTTTTCTTCAATTCGTAGCTTTAGCAGTTACAAGCCCAGCAACTTCAGTACTCGATTTGGATTCCTACGTCCAGTCTACTCTTGGAACATTGTAGCCGACTCCTTCTCCTTTACTTGATCTAGCTACCGTTTACTGGCCAACTATTCAACAATAAGGAAGTTTAGAAGCTCATCGCATGGGACCGGATAATACGTACTTTAATCATTCTGGCTTTGGAAGACTTTGGTCGATTAGATCCCTGTATACTGTTTAAAAGCCGGACCCGACACTATATCCCGACTTTCTCAGTGATATGAGACAGAGCGGTGACGATAATGGTAATCACAGCCGAGGCAGTGATGGCTCAGCACCAGCGGTGCTTATGAAATCTACTTGGGGTATGACATATTACCCGAGGTTCGCAGCTTCCATTGCGTCTGGAGCAGGCTTTGACGGTCATTACCACCAGAGCCAGCTCAAGGGGAGAGGTCTTCTCTATGCTGATCAGCAACTGATGGCGGACGAGAATCACTAGAGCCTTTTTCTTTGGTTATTTCCTCCGGTTAGATCTTCGGAACCTTTTCCGGAAGTGGAGAACGTTAGAGCATTTCCAAACTTACTTCACTACGACGTGATGAATGGTATTTCTCAATAGGAGAATAATCGATTTTCTACCCCCACGAGCATTCTGCTTAGATAATATAAGGCATTTTCTTTGCGAGATTTTCTATCGGAGGGATTGACTTCTATTTCTTCCCCACCTCTGAACTGAAAAGGCTATCTTCTCAGTATACTTTTTTTAGGCTATAAGGGAAAACCAGTTGGAAGCACTACTTAAACCATAGTATCTCTCTCTTTAAAGGTCGAGTCATTTTATCCAAGCCGTCTAGATGGAGTTTGAGTTCCTTTCCTTCTATCTTATTTAGATTGTACCCAGTCTAAGTCTGAGTATTCATAAAGGCAGTCTTTTGCAGTTCGCTTATTCCCATTGATTGAGTAGTTGATAGGACCTCTCTTGGTGGAAGTGAGTAATACTTGACTGGGGGGGCACGGCACACAGGGCAAGTGTGTACTAGCATAGTTGTTTTCTGCTGTATTAGCCGTATATGGAGCAAATGAATTGGAAAGCCAGGTAATCAATTACTGGTTATTTATTATTTAGAGCCAGGGGGGATTTCTTAAGCGCATACAATTGAAAAAATGGTTAAGATAGCCACGAGCGGGGAATAGGCTGCATGTGAGGGAGGGAATCAGAATACGGTGTCAAAATACGCTGCTATTGAATCAATAGTCTCAGGGACATGCCCCGTATCCGCTGCAAGAGAATCCTCTCTTTTAAACATATAAAATACTATACCGTTGCACAAGAGACGATTCGCTCTAGTCCCGTAACCAAGCGGAAGGGGATTCATGGACAGAAGCTGCAGGTAAACCCTCGGTTTGCCCTCAACTATATACGTTGATAGGGGATAACTTCTTTGCTAGCTACCAGCTAAAGGTGATACTATCTACAACTCCTGAAAGAAGGCCAAATAGTGTCTCATCCGACATTCCCTCTCTAAGGAATGCTTATTCAAGCCATTTATATGCACGGGAATTTTCGAATTTGATTCTTTATCTCTTTCTCCTTGCTGGAAGGCGGTTTATGAGCGGAAGGGAAGTAGAGGTAGAGGGTCCGAAGGAGAGAGGAGATCTCTGCTCTTATCGGTAATTAGGTATGCCTCCAGATCTTAATATATACCCTAGGCCAAGGGGTGCGCATACCATTACCGATGGCTCTTCATACTATGGGGTTATATAATCTCCTTGACCTTTCGATTGAGGGTATTCAGCAGTGGGCTTTCCATAAGGTAGGAGGTGATTGAAAAAGGGGAAGCCCAAAAATACGAGTGTGTTTGATAACCGCACAGGAACGCGAATGTCTACGAGAGGCGATGTTTGATTACCGCAGGACGTAAACAACAGATAGTGAGTCTTCTACCTCTCGGTGCATTCTTTCTACTTGCTGGATTAACTTCTAGTGATCACAAACTTTTTCCACTGCATGAAGTTCAAGTTGATTGATATAGTCTGCCAAGTGAGATTGATTCTAGCTAGCTTCATACCTCTTCACGAGAGTTCGTGCTATTGTTTATCAAACTTTTCATCGCCTCGCTCGAACTGAAGGCGATGTAATCAAACTTATGGTTGACACCGTAGAGAATATAAAGCCCATATGCGAAGTAGAAAAAGTAGGAGTAGCAGGTACTATTGTTGATGTCCCTGGGATTGTAGCCAAGGATCGTCAACAAACCTTAGCTATTCGTTGGATCCTTGAAGCAGCTTTCAAACGACGTATAAACAACAGGATAAGCTTAGAGAAATGTTCATCTGCTGAGATACTGGATGCTTACCGAAAGAGGGGAATTGCACGTAAGAAAAGGGAGAATAGAATCTTCATGGACTGGCTTCCACCAATCGAAGTTTTGCGCATTTCAGATGGTGGTAAAGTGAGACCACATAAAGAGCTCTTCCTCATTCAGTCAGATCATTCAGTAAGATTGACCCTTTTTTTTTGTTTGAATCTTCATATAGAAAGCCGGTCTTCCTCATACTCCCCCCCTCATTCATTGAGTTGGAGGAATCCATAGGAGGCCCGCCCGTTATCCATTGCATGAAATGAAAGAACCTTTCTTTGTATGACTTCTCTTTTGCCTCAGGTCGAATGAATGAATACGAAAGGGGGATCAATCAAACAAAAAAATAGGCCATGAATGAAGAAGTAGTGGGCCTTTCACCCTCTTTCGTCTGACTCGGGGAGCTGATCTGCTAAATACACTTAAAAGGTAGGGGTTCTTGATGTAGCTGAAGAGCCCACTTTATCCTTCTCAATTGAAAGAGAATATTGATTTAGCTTTTTTCTAGGCGCAAAATAAGAGATAGGAGAAAGGCAGTGAACAGAGAAAGCCCGGCCTAGGAAAGCAAGCGGAGAAGTGTACTGAAAGAAAGACCGGCCAATGACATAGAGAAATGGACTGAAAGAATGCTCACTATTGGCTCGGTTCGTATACTCCACTCGCTCTCTCACTTCATTCAATAATTATATTATGAAAGTTTTTGGTCACCGAGGAGCCAGTATCCCCTTGCTTGAATAAGATGCCCTGGAGCTAGCCATGAAAAAGGTTCCTCTGTGTACTCAAAAGAGATATGGAGGGACGCCACTAAGTGAAAGATTTCTCGATTTTCAAGCTCTCCAACGCTAGCAGTGCAGTAAGGATTCATTCCAAAAAAAACCAGTAGCAAAGCGGTTGAATCTGTCGGTATCGGTCCTGGTATTCCGGGCAAGCCAGTCGGTGGTAGTCATTCCGGTGCTTCTAGTGAATTTCTTGCCTGTCTCCTGTTTTACGAATCGGATTTTGGAATTTGATATGATAGAGATCGGTCTTATCAATCCCTATGGAAAGTGGAGAGGCCTCGCTTTAACTGATGACGATGGATTCCACTGTGAAACGAATAAAAACTCGATTCCATAGATAAAGCAGACAACTATAAAGATTTTCAGAAGTGAGAGCATGAGCCCATTCGCAACGCACTTTCAGTGATCACACTAAGAAAGAAGCTTTGAAAGTGCGAAAAAAATGGATCGATTGGTGCGCTAAACGTAGGTGTACTGGCTTGAGGGAATTTCGGTGTTTGCGAGACTAAGAGACCTTTTTTCTCTTGTTTGTTCACTCAGTATGGTAGGCTACGGTACGGTTCGCTCGCTTCGGTGTCGAGGTATACCTTCTATTTTTGTCATCGTGCATCGGCCCAAGAGTCCATCTGTCGGCTGGAGTCAAAGAACTTATTTAGAGCTAAAAGAATAGGGAAACTTCGGTATAGCCTTTCTTTCCTTTCACTCGTGGGTGAGAGCTCAAGACTTCTCATTTTCTCATTGTTGTAGAATAGAACAAGGTGATCCCACTCACGTAACCTCCCATAGTGCCCAAGCCTGAAACCATCCCTCCTGCTGTTACAGTTTTCTCACCCAGGATTCAACAAAATCCATCAGCTGCTCCAATCAACATGGACTTGAGCGCTAACCTTCTATCCCTTTCGTTTCGAGCCCTTAACCTTTCTTGGTCCCTGACACTCAACCGAACCCCTATCCAACTTTCCTTTTCTTGATTTAGTAGATGGTTCATCTCACTGGCTCCTAAAGAGGGAGGAATAAAGGGGTCGATCCCCTCGCGCGAGGAAAGAGACCCCTTTTTCCCTGCCCTCAAAATAGTTGCACCCTTTACTAATAGTTTATAAAGTCGAGGCTCTGGGCAACGAGTAGGATGGAGCCTTGACTTGAGCATTGTACAAGTGCTTAAGGCTCCTTCGGGCCATGGCCACAACTAAACTAGTTGGCAAGGCTTGGAAGCAAGCTACCAGCGCCTATCGGCGAGAACTAGGCTTGACTTGGTTAGTAGTGCCCGCCCATTCTGTCTCGCCCGCCTTAAGGCCCATGAATTCTTCAGATCGGGCGGCAGTCCGGGCGGACGGGGGACCGTCGAAGAAGTGCCTCGACGCGCCGCAGCCACTACTTCTCCTCCTTTTATGCAATTATGAACTCCACGAAACTTTCTCGATTCCAACGCAACTTATCCTTTTTGAGCTGACGTAACAAACTACGCGAGCCTCCCGACGAAGCCAACATAAATCCTATCCGAATAAAAAAAAGAAAAGGCAGTTTCATTATGGTGGTATACCAGCCGCCTGTTCTGGAACTTCCAGTTCCAATCGAAGCATATAGATCCGTAAATGGATTTGTATGTATAGCCACTTCAGTCGTGCTCGTCGTTTCTCGAAAGTACCTTTTTTCTGGGAACATGGTCAACCAGAAATTATTATGTTCGCGATTCTTCATCCACCGATGCAGAAAATGCTCAAGTTTTCCATTCTCATATGAGTCCGGAAAGTGAATTGGCAACAGGTCGGCACGAAGTGATTCATCATGCTCAAACATGAGCCGATCGTTCCTTAGGGACGGTTTAAAGATCATCAAATTCCCACAAATGGAATGAGAAGTGGGCCCATGTAAATGATCGAGACCTCGCAAACAACAACGCTCCCTCCCCATATGTAGTTCGGAACCCAAAGGCAATCGTTGAGTGAACTCTATCTTCTTTGTGTTAGTTGACCTAAGCCACACCATTACTGCTGGGGCGGGGCTCGGCCTCCGAACCGTACGTGAGACGAGTTTCTGCCTCATACAGCGCGGGCCAAAGACCGGGGGAAGTTTAGGATAGATGGGGAAACCCAGCAGCTGCCGGTCGGGACGGGGAAAAGCTTGCTTCTTCACAAGCTTATTCCCCCCAAAAAACCGACCCTATATATAGCGCTAGCGCTTCGCGTTCTTTCTATTCCATCCCATTCCATTCTGGGATAGGCGGAACAGTTGTTTCTAATCAGCGAAGGAGTTGTCGTCTGACCAATTGGCTCGGACACCAGACCGCTTGTCCCCGCCCATTCTGTCTTGCCCTACCTAAATGGAATGGCTCTCTTAGTTACGCTGCAACCCGACCCGAGTCCCCACGTCTGCTCTTCTCCGCCCGCAAGCCAAGAAGTTGGCTTTGCCAACACAACATTAGGGCCGTCCCTTTCTTTTATGCTGACCCCGGCCCGGGCGGGCTTTTTGGGAAGCCCGTTCCCACCGCGCTCCCGGCCCGGCTGGCTTGCCAGCGGTAGTGGGAATTCTCCCGTTCCCTGGTCAAAGACTTGGTTGGATGCGGGATTTACTCCACGCGGAGCGGTACGGACGTAGATGATATCATCACGACCTCGCTTTTCGTACCGCTAGGGATGCTTAACGCCACTTCGCCAACTGGCGTTACCCGCGCTTTCATGTCTCTCAGTGTGGTCAGCACTGGGTGTTTCCGAGCAGCGAAGCTTACACCCATTCGCATTAGTTCATCCAAAGTTCCTTACCCTTATGCACGAATTTTTGTTTAAGCCATATTCCTATCAAGGGGAAGGAGTCAACTGAGCATCTCAGCGGCGGGATTGAATACCCGGATCGAATCAGAGTTCACGCCGCCCGCCCTGAACAAATAGGAGGCGTGGGCCACAGGTCGCACATAACCCGCCGGGTCGCACGACAGAAGAACACCCAACATACAGATGCACACTCCCCCATGTGAAATATTCATCTTCATTTGAGTTTTTTGGTAGTAGTCGTGACCAACAGCCATCAGCTGTCGGCTCGTTGGTAAGGCGAGAGCTTCAAGCCCGATTTCTGGTGGCACACCCCCCACACAAGCACCACCCGATGAAGGAGGGAGGGGGAAAGCTACAGGCCCAAAACCTTCGACACTTCTTTTTAAATGGGAGTGCCTGGAGCACCTCATCTTGTCATTTCGTCGTTGCTCATTTACCTTAGGCCGAAGTCTTTTGCCTTTCCTTCTCCGCGCCCGCTCACGCTTCGCTGACCTATCGCGTGGTAAAGAGAAGAGAGTACGAAAGAATAGTAAACAGAGCACACCGCAGAAAGATTCGAAATATGAGAAGTCCCCCTTGGATTCGAGAAGAAGGAAATGAAGAACGGGAACGAAAAGAAATGAGGCCTTTCTAGCTCTAGTTTCGGATGAGCTTCTCCCAATTATGTCTGGTAATAGAATAGGGGGGCTTGCTCTGACCAAGACTCCACTTTTTTCTCCGTCCATGGAGCGTATGAATTTCCTGGAATGTAGATAGACCAAAAGAGGGAATGAAGGGATAGGAATAGGAATTATAGTTCCATTGGAAGAAGGGGCACCTGTGGGAACATCTCGACTGACGAACCATTTCAATAGTACGGGTGCTGCCGTGCCACGAGGCACGACCATGGAAGTAATGAAAAATAAAAAGTTATGTAGTTGGACCATCTGCTCTATCCGTTCGAGTTTTGCTGCTCTAGAGAAGATGAGACACTAAAGAAAGTGTTCGCAACGCATACCGAAAGGATACCAATGTTGCCGACCATTAATGACTAGTTCGAACACCAGGAGCGGTATGATCAGGATCATACCGCTCTTAGAAACAGAAAACAAAAGCAAACTCTCATAGTTCGGAGCCCAGCTCCAACTACTTCTTCGTAAGTGAGGTGAGGTACTTCTTTTGATTTGAATAGGGGGTCGCCCTTTTTAGTTGAAGTAGCCACGACTTTGGTCGTAGTCAGTTCAAACACATAAACCCAATCCACTTGCAGCCATGTTGATCAAAATGACTAAGTTTCATGACTTGACCAGTCACTCGCCCTCGTATTAAAAGATCATCTCACCCTGTGGTTGACATTACATTCCCCTTAGTCGTAGGTGCTCGTTCTATTTTTATTTGTGAATGGGCCATGTCTCCCGAACGATCATAGTACGGCCGCTCATCTAATATCAAATCAATCGGTAGATCTCACTTCCCTTCCCCCATACCAACGCCGGAAGGGATAGCGTATCTACAGAAGAGAGAGTACGGGCCCTTACCCAACATTTAGTTTAGACGCGGCTCGAATGCCTTTACCCTATAGGCTGTGTTAAGCATGCTTCTTTGACAGAAAACAAACTCTTTTTCCATGACAACAGTCACGACTAGTTAGGGCGGGGTGGTAAGCTCTCTATCAAGAACAAACAGGGGGGCTGTTCCCCTTTGTCAACTCCTTGCTTGTGTCGTTGACTTTGTCAACCGAGCCTAAGCAAAGCGTCACAACAACATCCAAAGGTTGCCTTTGTCAACGCTACTAAGGACCGGGGCGAGCATAATTCAGTAGAGGCTCGAAGAGGGGCTTACTAAGCGAAGAGCCGAAGGCGGCTTTGCTCATGAGTTATCGATCAAGCGGAAAAGGACCTGCTGACTTCTTTTCTTTCTGGAGCAGAGCAGCCTTGCTCGTAGCTCCCTCTTGATATAAAAGGGGATGGGATGAAGGGAAGGGTGAAAGAAAAATAAGAAGCAAGTCTTGAGGGAGTAAAGAGCCACCCTTAGGTGGTTCTGCGTCAAGTGCGATCGATTGTCCTTCCTTTAAAGATTGAACTATCGTAACTCCACTCAACCAACAAAGGCAATTCCATACTCAAAGTTGAGTTACCGTACAAACTCAATATCGATAAAAAAAACAATTCCTTCTGTCGTGTATCCCCCCGATTAATGCAGCCTCAGATGCTTGAATTGTCGATTCTAGTAGTGAGCCAGAGGTTAAACTTATGAATCTGTATTGCGGTGCGAGTCAACCCTCATCCATTAGAATCAATAGGCAGTATAGGAGAAGAAGCACTACACCTAGAAATCAACAATACGCAGACTTTGGTCGAAATTCTCGCCTTCCTTATCGAGATCGAAACTAAAATGGTTGGGACAACAAACATCCATCTCGTTCCTATTTTGGATACCTGTATAACCATCGAAGACTGTTGAAGTGACCAATTCCTGGAAATTAAAGGGCGTAGGGGACAAAGAAATTGTTGAAGTTACCATTTTTTATTTAAGATTAAGATCAACCCATTTGATGTTCAAAAAATCTTTGGCAGGAAGGTTGGCTAGAGATTTCTTGTAAAAACACTAGCCCCACTCAGTCCATAACGAGAATTTTTCACTCGTTTTTGATTCCATGTATTGTATTATTTTTCATTATGCACCTAAGGGAGGAGCCATATGAGGTGAAAATCTCACGTATGGTTCTGGAACGGAGATTCTTAAAAATGAACGACGACCGTAACGGATGTCGGCTCAATCCGAAGGAAATTATGCAGAAGCTTTACAGAATTATTATGAAGCTATGCGACTAGAAATTGATCCTTATGATCGAAGTTATATACTCTATAACATCGGCCTTATTCACACAAGGAACGGAGAACATACGAAAGCTTTAGAATATTATTTTAGAGCACTCGAACGAAACCCCTTTTTACCACAAGCTTTTAATAATATGGCTGTGATCTGTCATTACGTGCGGCTATCCCCACTATAGAAAGAAAAGAGAAAAGAGTAGTAAATACTCTCAAAAAATAGGTTTTTCTACATAAGCATCGTCCACAAAACGATTTTTATCAGCTGTAGCAAAGCAGAACTTCTTAGAAGTCGAAATCTGAAGAAATAGATATGCCCAGATACTTTCTTCTATATTCTATGGATAAAGGATCCAATTGATAAAGAAAGCACCGTCAAGATCAATTAGTGATGTTTTGGGAGGATACAATAATAACTGCTTACTTAATTTAAGTCATGATACAAGAAAAAAGTTAGGAATCGACGTATGTAATAAAGTCGATCTAAGGTATTGAGCAGCGGTGTAGCATCAGATCCCAAAGATAGTCAGTCTTTTTTTTCTTTCTATTTGAATTTTTAATTCTATTATAAATAGAAAGAAAATTAAATAAAAATATAGGTAATATGAAGAAAAGATTTTTTCTAAGATTCTCTATAAAATCCGTTTTTCTATGAAACCGAGATAGTTACCTTTGAGAAATTCTAGCAATATTGTAAATGCCTATGTTGAGGGTGGGAGAAAAGATAAAACAAAAAAATTCATTATTAATATGAAACCAAATTTAAGTTTGAAACTCATACAATTAATCTCTTTTTGGTAACCCGATACAAAAAACAAGGGGGAGAAATCTCATTCTATTAGATGGTGTAGATTTAAAAAACGGGATACCACAAGAATTGTGAGCCGTATGAGTTAGGAAACTCTCAAGTACGGTTCTCGAGGAAGGAATTGAACAGCCTATTCTGACCGGGGGGAACAAGCCATTCGACAGGGAGATTCTGAAATTTCGGAGGCTTGGTTTGATCAAGCCGCTGAGTATTGGAAACAGGCTATAGCGCTTACTCCCGGTAATTATATTGAAGCCCAAAATTGGTTGAAGATCACAAGGCGTTTCGAATAAGAGCACTCTTTTTTGAGATTTATTAGTCTGATTAGTCAAATGTCAAATAAAACGGATCTTTTTTAGGACAAAAACAACCAAATAATTTCATTATATCCTTTCAGCATTTTATATTTCGTATGGTATATAAACGATAGGCAGAAGTATAAACGATATGCAGATAGAGTCGAATAATATATATATATTATTTATTTGCAATGATCCATGCCAGTTTTCATGGGATTTGGAATAGAATAAGAAGAAATAAATATGTCTATGTTGGGGGTAATGGAAGACATAATGTAACGACATCTAAGAACATCGAATTTTTATGTTATGTTAATAAATACACCAGGTTGCGAAAAAAAATGATTTTTGGATCAACACAAAGACCCGAAAGGATTTTAGACGATTAAAAAGGTCCGTTGTGCGCCGCATGGCTATGTCATAATAGATCCGAACACTTGCCACGAATCGACTTCTAGATCATAATTGCTCGAGTGAATAACTAAAGATGGGAGATTGAGGAGAATAAAAAAATTATAAAGAGCTCTCAGAGATTCATTAATTATTTGACTGTTGGCGGGTTTCTTTGTATGTGTTGTCCGGAAAGAGGAGGACTCAATGATTATTCGTTCGCCGGAACCAGAAGTCAAAATTTTGGTAGATAGGGATCCCATAAAAACTTCTTTCGAGGAATGGGCCAAACCAGGTCATTTTTCAAGAACAATAGCTAAAGGCCCCGAGACTACCAGGAACCTACATGCCGATGCTCACGATTTCGATAGCCATAGCAATGATTTGGAGGAGATCTCTCGAAAAGTATTTAGTGCTCATTTTGGGCAACTTTCTATTATCTTTCTTTGGCTGAGTGGTATGTATTTCCACGGTGCTCGTTTTTCCAATTATGAAGCATGGCTGAGTGACCCTACTCACATTGGACCTAGTGCCCAGGTGGTTTGGCCAATAGTAGGCCAAGAAATATTGAATGGTGATGTGGGCGGGGGGTTCCGAGGAATACAAATAACCTCTGGTTTTTTTCAGATTTGGCGAGCATCTGGAATAACTAGTGAATTACAACTCTATTGTACCGAAATTGGTGCATTAATCTTTGCAGCCTTAATGCTTTTTGCCGGTTGGTTCCATTATCACAAAGCTGCTCAAAAATTGGCTTGGTTCCAAGATGT